GTTGAAACTAGCTTGAACATGAATAACTCCCTTTGGTATTTTACGGGCATGCTTGCGCGAAACAATACGTCCATTTTTGCGCGAACCAATTTTTGGTATAGGTTTTGCCATACTATTTATTTTTATTATTTCATAAATATGAGTCCGAGATATATGGATATATCCATTTTATGTCAAAAAAGATCTTTTCCTATTTTCTAACTAGAATTCAGATTCTATCTTATTCATTTTTTTTTTTTTTTTATTTTATATTATTATTATATTTATATTAATTATATTTATATTAATTAATTATATTTATATTAATTATATTTATATTAAAAAATGTACTATTACTATACTCTTAATTCTATATTATATTATATATTATAATATTGTAGAAATAGAATAGAAATTTTTAATTTAATTTTTGAATTTAATTAATTTAATTTAAATATAATTTCAAATTTGAAATATCAATAATATTTCTTATAATTGAATTTATAATTAATATATTAATACTTAAATAATACTAAAAAAAAAATAAAACTTAATAGAATATAATAGAATATATTCTATATATATATTATATATTAATATATATTAAATAATTAAATTATTATATTATTATTTTATTATTATATTAAATAATATAACTTACTTAATTACTTCTTAATATAAACTATAAATTATATTAAATTATATAAAATAAAAAAAAAGAAATATTATAATAAATAAATATTATAATAAATATTATATTATTATATAATAAATTATATAATTCATAGAAAATTCTATAATAAATTCTAGAATTCAATTCTATAATAAATTCTATAATTATAGAATATAAATAGAATATAAACGGATTTGATTTTCGCATCCAGTCCTTTCGAATAGAAAACTCTCTCTTGTGAAAATATTATCCTTGCCTTTGTTTATGTCTTAAATTGGAACAAATTACTATAATTCGACCCCGCCTGCGGATCAATCGGCATTTTTCACAAATTTTACGAACGGAGGCCCTTATTTTCATATTTGTCATTCCTTAACTTAATCGTGAATCTCTTTATTGAAAGAAAATGGGGTTTCCTTAAATTTTTCACTTCTAATTGTGCCGCCCAACCCCAAAAAATGTTGAAGTTGAAAAAAGCAGTCTAATTAAATAACTTATCTAATTAAATGACTTATACTTCCATTTTTACTTTTGTGGGTGTATACATATAAAATAACAGTATGTCGAATCCTTTTGGAAACAAAACCTAGAATCCTATTTTCATTCTAGAAAGGAATCTGGAACATACCCTTGGGAAGTGATTCAGTAATTAAATGCTCATAAATCCATTTTCTTTTTTTCTTTTATCCCTATTCCCGTTAAGCCCCCTTCACGCATTCACTAATCTATAAAGAGTGATATTAGAAACCTTTTTCTCTCTTTTTTTTTCACAAAAATGAATAGAAGTTTCTCATATTAATATTCATATAATTCAAATATCAGAAAGATTACCATATATAACATAAAACTTCTCCGCCGATTCTTTCTAATCGAGCCTCTCGATCTGTCATTATACCCCTAGAAGTAGAAAGAATTACAACTCCCATCCCTCCTAAAATTCGAGGAATTCGTTGATAATTAGAATAGATTCGTAGACCAGATGTACTGATTTGTTTTAAATTTAAAATAGTTTTATATGATCCTTTCCTATTTCTTCTATACCGTAGGGTTAAAACTAAAAAATATTTGTTGTTTTCCCTATGTTTTCTCACGTTTTCAATAAAACCCTCTCGTAAAAGTATTTTAACAATGTTTTCGGTTATGTTAGTAGATGGTATTTGAACTGTTCCTTTTCTATTCATGTCAGCATTTCGTATAGAGGTTATTATGTCAGCGATGGTGTCCTTACCCATGATAAACGAAAAATGATTGTTGTCCTTGACTTTCGATATAATCAACATGCTCCTTTCTCTACTTTTTATTCTTTTTTATTCAATAAGCTTGATTCAATATTTCTATAAAAATTTCTATACTTTACTTTATTATATAATATTAATTATAATATATAATATTAATTATTATATAATTAATATTATATAATAATTTATATTCCATATTATTTTCTTTATAATATGGAATATAAATTACTATAAGAATTCCTACATTCCTGTAATAGATATATATATGTGTGATACATAATCTATAAAAGAATTTATTTCATTCACAAAAAATAGAATATCTATCAGGATCTCGTATCTCTTATAATACCTTATAATACCTCGGGCGCTAATGAAACTATTTTAGTGAAATTTAACTGTCTCAATTCCCGGGCTATTGCGCCAAAAATTCGAGTTCCTTTTGGATTTCCTTCTTGATCAATGACAACCGCAGCATTATCATCATACTGTATTATCATACCGTTGCTACGCTTGAGTTCTTTACAAGTACGTACAATTACAGCTCTGATAACTTCTGATCTTTCTAAAGGCATATTTGGCACTGCTTCCTTTATTACAGCAATAACAATGTCACCAATATAAGCGTATCGTCGATTAGTGGCTCCTATGATTCGAATACACATTAATTCGCGGGCTCCGCTGTTATCGGCTACATTCAAATGGGTTTGAGGTTGAATCATATTATTATTATTATTATTTCTGTTCTTTCCGTCCAACAGTCCAAACCAAAGGTTGAAGTAAAAAAAAAATTCTGTGTTCAAAAAAAAAGAAACCTACAATTACAATCTTTTTGTTTTCATCCTAAAGACCTCTTTCCTTTGGTTCTAATTTTTATCCCGAAATAATGAATTGAGTTCGTATAGGCATTTTTGATGCTGTTATTGAAATAGCCTTTCTGGCTATATTTTCTGCGACTCCGCCCATTTCATAAAGTATTCTACCCGGTTTAACGACAGCTACCCAATATTCGGGAGATCCTTTTCCCGAACCCATACGCGTTTCGGTAGGTCTTACTGTAACCGGTTTGTCTGGAAATATGCGTACCCATATTTGTCCACCCCGGCGAACATTTCGTGACATTGCTCGCCGCCCTGCTTCTATTTGTCTAGATGTGATCCAAGCGGGCTCAAGTGCCTGAAGAGCATATCTTCCGAAGCAAATATGATTACCTCGATAGGATATTCCTTTCATTCTTCCTCTATGTTGTTTACGGAATCTGTTTCTTTTGGGGTTATAGTTGATGGTTGTTTTTCAATTTCATCTCTATTACAGAGCCGTACATGAGATTTTCACCTCATACGGCTCCTCGCGAATGAAGCGATTCAAAAAATAAATAGATTTAACTATTAAACTATTATATAAATATTCTATATAAATATAAATATAATAAAATATAATATACATATATATATATCATATATATATAATATATATATATTTAATAAATAATATAATGGAATCTCGGTTTTTTTTTTGTTTTTGAGATTTCATAGAATCTATTGGTCTATTGCAAATTTGTATATCTTGTTTTGTTATATATATAACTAAAACTAAACATGTATTCTTATAGTATAGACAATTCTTGCTATCCATATATAACTAGATAATGTTGTTTTGTTATGTTATAAGGTTCTAACGAATCTTTATTTTTCTTTTTTTTTTTTTTTATTATTATTATTTTATCTATTATCATATCGGATATATCCGATTGGGTCCAAATTAGAAATTCAATAAAATCAAAAATTTCGCGGGCGAATATTTACTCTTTCATTATAAATTTTAGATAGAATGTAGGGTTAGGCCATGACTCCTAAAACTCCAAAAAAAAAATGGATTGGTTCTTGGTTCGTCTCGCCATCCCACCCAATGAATTATTAAGATTTCTTTTTAATGATATTTTAATAATTCACAGGTTCCGTCGTTCCCATCGCTTCTCGATTAATGGTTAGGTCTGATTTCTACAACGGAGCCTCTATCTCTATAATAAATATAATATATATAATCTAAAATAAGAATAATTTTAATATAATTATAATATAATACTTTCAATAAGAATTTCTTTTTTCTTGAATCAATCTTCTTAGTTTTTAATTGACTCGTGGCTCTTTATTTGTTTGTTCTAGGAATATATTCATCTATATATGGATTAATTAATATTGATGCTTTATTACAATTAACTACCTATTTTTTTTATGAGATGACCCATAGACCTTTACATATTAGAATTCTATATCATTGAGATTTTTTTCTTTCTTTCACCTCTTCATTTATCCGTATTTTTTGATTGCTTTACAACTCATAATCAGATTCTTTTTTCTTCCTTTTTTATGCAATATCTCAGTTGCTATAATTATATCATCAATCTATTCTATCTTTATTTAGATTGTTTATTTTGATTAGTTCTTTAGATCCAGATAATGGGAAGCGATGAATTGGTTATTAGTTCTTTATTTAAGTTGGTTATAAATTCTTTACTTTTTTAATTAATTCATACTACGAATTGGTTTCTTTTTTTGTTGAATTTTAACCACTCTAAAAAAATCAACGAGTCGCACACTAAGCATAGCAATTCTATCAATATCAAATGATTCATTTTATTTTTTTTTATTCAATCTTATAAAATTTAGATTTTTTGTTTTATCGAAAGGCGGAACGTTAAAGATAAGGAAAAAGGTTATTATTCTTTGTTTACAAATATCCAAACTTTGATTCCTAATATCCCATAAATAGTTCGAACGGTATAGGAACAATAATCAATTTTAGCTCGAATGGTTTGCAGAGGAACCCTACCTTCTCTGATCCATTCGACACGTGCAATTTCTTTTCCGTCGATACGTCCCGCAATTTGTACTTGAACTCCTTTTGTACCTGCCTGTTCAGTTAATTCAATAGCTTTTTTCATTGCTTTACGAAACGAAACTCTATTCTTTAATTGTCCGGCTATAAATTCTGCAAGAATAGTAGGGTGCCTATAAGCGTTTGCAATTCTTGTAATAGCAATGTTGAGTTTTCGGTGCACAGAATTAAGTTTTTTTTGCACATTCATCTGTAATTCTTCGATTCTTCGAGAC